ACTCTATAATTCTAATTAATCTACTATAAACCATTCGAACTTATTCGAATTTAATTCGAAATTTTATTAGAGATATAGAATCTCTTACTTTACTATATTTATTAAAAATATCAACAATATCTATATTCCCCCCTTCAATCTAGTCTCCTAGGGAATACTACCATTGAAGTTTTATCAAAAAAGGTCAAAGCCCCCTATCGGATTTGAACCGATGACTTACGCCTTACCATGGCGTTACTCTACCGCTGAGTTAAAAGGGCTTCAATTCCTAAATGAGCCAGCATGTAGATAATATATATCTAGGGAAATAGATTCCAAATCAAATCTATCTAATCTAAAGTAAATAGATTCGAATCCAATTATTATATGAAGTAAACTTCTAATAATTCATTCATAAACATAAACATAAACGAGAAATTTCATTTACCTAATGAATATAAACTCAATTAGTGAATATAAATTCAATTAGCGAATATAGGTAAGAAAAAGGTTATTTCTATTTATTGAATTTGATAAAGATTAATGCAATGGATTTTTGATGAATTTTTTCAAAGCCGAACCTAATTGAATTGACCACCATCATAACGAAATTCATTTGATTTATATATACGTGTACCTACCAATTCAACATAGATCAAAGATATTTCATCGAATCATTGATGAACAGATTCTATTTGTCCCCCGAGCAAAATTATTAGTTATAGAATAATATTCTATAATATAATAATAATAGAATTTATTAAGAATTTCTTAATATTATCCATTTTTTTAGTAAATTTAGTCAATTTCTTAAGAAATTTCTAGACCTTAGAGAATTCGAAATTCTAGTTAATAATGAAATTCTATTGAAATGAGAATATTATAATGAATAATGGTGATTAGAAGAACCATTCATGAATAGAAATGAGGAATCAAAAAATTGTATGGAATCATGAAAGGCGGAAAGATTTTTCGAATCTAGTCCTACCATTTTGTTATATTGACAATTTCAAAAAACTGTTCATACTTATGGGCATGGGATTCTGACAAATGTGCCCTCATCGTCTAGTGGTTTAGGACATCTCTCTTTCAAGGAGGCAACGGGGATTCGACTTCCCCTGGGGGTAGGGTATTACGAAAGGAAGTGGATCAGGGATTATTAAGAAATATGGAATTTCTTCTTCCTGGGTCGATGCCCGAGCGGTTAATGGGGACGGACTGTAAATTCGTTGACAATATGTCTACGCTGGTTCAAATCCAGCTCGGCCCAATAATTCACTGATCCGCCATGAAATGATATTACCCTTTTGTTCTGTTTTCTAGAAATGCCTTATACAAAAAACAAAAAAGAAAAAAAAAAGAAATCCAAATTTCTGCTATATCCTTACTTGTATTTTATTTACTTTCTTTTTTTTTTTTTTGTTTTTTTCCTACAAATTCTGATCTTGTTAATGACCTAGATTCATAGCAGGATTTGTAAATAGAAAGTCTCAGAAAAAGAATTATCTAAAGATATAAAGAAAAAAGACTTTTCTTTCTTTTCATTTTCATTGAAAGATTGATTATCAATCGATTTGATTTATTTGAAATAACGAAAAGATGACTAGTAATTTGGGTCATTATCACTAAAGTGGATATCCATGTGGATATCCATATTACCACTCGCCTCTCTCTTATAACGAACGGGGCCGATTCCAATTCAAATTCAAAATCGAAATAGAACGGGTTTGAATGAAATCATAAGAATTGCTGTACAGTTTATTTATTTTATATTTTATTTCCCTGGGATTGTAGTTCAATTGGTCAGAGCACCGCCCTGTCAAGGCGGAAGCTGCGGGTTCGAGCCCCGTCAGTCCCGACGTATTCAAATCCAACAATCCAACCAAAAAAATATATCAATTCCGCTTTCTATTTTCTTTTCTGTAAATCAAGGGGGCAAATAGTAGAATTTTTTTCTCAAAGAGAAGGGGGTCCTTCTTTTTTCTTTTATTTTTATTACTTTTTTTCATCAAAGTAAATCAAAGTAAATAGAAATATCGGAATTCTACTTTTTTTAACTAATAGCGACGGAAATGGATCGAGACATAATATTCAGGATTTCAAGAGATATGGCGCCGAGTTTGGCTTTTTCGGGTTCTCCCAACCTGCGTAATGAAATCGAATATTGGAAAAGTCTCCTCTTTTTTGACTCCGATTTTGCTCAATTAATAATTTGAAATAATCTATCTCATTCAAATTGTACACTGAAGTTTTTATTTTTATATATTATATTTATTCTTTATATATATATTATTTATTCCATTACTAATCTTTATCACACCTTTTTCCAATAAGATTAGATCATTAAAAAAAGGAGTTTAGAACTTAACTTCCCTTTCTCCATTTCGCTTCTATTATTTGGTTGGATTTGTTTGGAACCAATGTAAGTGGAAAGGCGTTTAGATGATACTTCGTGAGATGATTGTACAAAGACAAAGAAGGCAATAGTTGTTTTTTATAGAAAAAAAAAGAATGAAAAAGAATTTGAAATAAAATTGAAAAATTAAAATAAAGTAACGAAATTCTCGATTTGGTCAAGAATCCTTTTTTGGATTCGGTATGAATAAACGATCTTTCTATGTTATACTATTCAATTCTCGACGAGGAATCAATTTGATGGGTCAGATATTGTTATTCATGATATTTATCCGATTCGATATCATCGAGATAGAATTTATCTCATTGAATTTAGAGGCAAAAAATTTATCATCTCTATGGGATTAAATCCCGAGTTATTGTGAAGTAAAGAAAAATGAAAGGATGAGATTATGGAAGTCAATATTCTCGCATTTATTGCTACTGCACTGTTCATTCTAGTTCCTACTGCTTTTTTACTTATAATATATGTAAAAACTGTTAGTCAAAGTAATTAATTTGAACGAAACTTGACGTCTTAGTTCTTAATCAATATCAATGATTAAAAAGATAAACAAAAAGGATTTAAAATTTGTGTTTTAGACGAAATGTGCGGACTAGAATCAGCAGTATCCTATGAGATCCGATAGTATGGGTAGAAAGAAATATCTATTTCTTTACTACCTATACTATCTATTTTTGCTATTCGAGTTTATTTTATAAAGTTGTACATAGGTTTAATAGAAATCAATCGAAAATGGCATCTTTATTTTCAGACATTTAGATATTAATTATCTATATGGAATGTACATAAGTTCCCAATTCGATTTCTTTTCCTCATCTATTTGATTTGTGTTGATTCGAATTAATCTTAATCTGAAATAGTCGAAAGAAAGGCACTTCTGACTCTTACGATTCTAATTCCTGGATTTCGGATTATTTGAAATTTCCTATTCAAATTTCAATAGGAATCTTCGATTCTATTGAAATAATAAAAAAAAAAAGGAAAAAAAAAGAGTCTAGATAGACTCTATTAATAAAAGAAAATTAAGAAATCTTATTTTAGTATTCTTAAGTGATTAAACGATTGTCAAATCATCCAAAGAATGGAGTTTTAGAAAAACTTTTTAGATTTCGCCGAAAAGCATTAGTAAACTCCGTCGGTTTTGAATCTTTGAATCATCATATGAAATGAGTCAAGTCAATAAAGTATAGCATAAATAGGATTTTGAATTTTAAAATACTAAATCAAATAGTAAAGTTAAGTAATAAGCGCGCAAGGCAATATGCGACTTCTTTAAGAAAATATCTTAGGATGTGTATTATCTCGTTGGAGGACCACTATGTCTATCTTATTTCCCACGGAAACCCGTTATATTTAATTAACTATAAATAAATAACTTGAAATTGTCAAAATTTAAAAAGGAAAGACTTTCTTTTATCTTTGAACAAAAAAAGGCAAACAAATAAAAAGTAAAAAAGGCTCCTCTAGTCCTCATTGACTAGAATTGTCAATATATAATTCTAGTAAGCGTCGGTTTAGCGAAATAGAAAATTTAAGAAGAATTCGTTTGGAATAAATTTCCTCTCATTTTGATTCCTTTTACTTTGCGAAATATGAAACACGGGAATCATTCAAATATTTGAATGATTATAATAAATATAAATAGGGTCTTTTTCGTCTATTCAGTCTATTCAAGAATAGACGAAATTATTCAACCCAAATAAATCCGACTCCAATAGAATTTCGAAATGAAGATTTTTTGAAATTCAATTTCGAAATTTGTAAGAATTTCGAAATTGAATTAATTGAATGCAAAATTCTTTGCAGAATGATCTATAAAACAATTGATAGAGTTTTATTTCTCAACTCAATTAGGAGTACCCCTAGAGTCCACTTCTTCCCCATACTACGAGTGAAAGGGAAAATGTAAAGACTACCATTAAAGCAGCCCAAGCGAGACTTACTATATCCATGTGAATTATGTCCCCTATCTCTATGAATATGAAGGAATTTTTCCAGTATTGTTCACTTTGTTTATTGTTCACTAATAATAGTAGTCGAATCGCCGGTGCGGAGTCAAAAAAAAAAGTATTTTGGCCAATACCATTGATGAAATAATACAAAAAATCCAATTTATCTTAAGAAGTTCTTATTATATTATTTCATATTTTTATTTTGGTAGAATCGGTAAAGATTAAGCACAAATCTTTATAGGCAGCGACGCTCTTGGAAGTCTCAAGAGTCATTTTTTTCCTCCGCGTGTTTTCTATTGGTGAAGCAGTTATATCAGCAAAACGAACTAAGGCATTTCGTGTCTTTTGTTGATCAGGCGACACCCAAGATTCGAACTGGGGAACGAGGATTTGCAGTCCTTCGCCTTACCACTCGGCCATGCCGCCCCAACTAAGGTAAGGGGATTTCTAATCTTGATCGGTCCCTAACCAACATTTAACTATCGATTGTAAAGAGGATTTCCAGTCCTGTTTACAACATTTAACTATCGATTGTAAAGAGGATTTCCAGTCCTGTTTACAACATTTAACTATCGGCTGTAAAGAAAAGGGGATTTGGAGTCCCCAACCAACATTAACCAACATTTAACTATCGACCAATAGTTCCCTTCTCCATTTTATTTTGCTCATATTCTATGATAATATAGAATCTATCTATATGTAAACCCTTGTCCTCTTCTATTCTCGATTTTCATATTCTATGATAACATAGAATCTATCTATATGTCAACCCCAGAACAGAAATTCTTATGCGAATATCTAATCGGAAATCTTATATTTCTATAACTCATAGAATCGATTTTCTATGAGGTTTTGCCAGAGCACGACGCTGTCCAGAATCGAACTGCAATAACAGGGGAGACATAGACATATATATACATAACTATCCTTCTATCTGTGTTGTGTATGTTTCATAAAGCCCTCTTCCGCGCTTCAATCGTATTATAACAACCTCTTAGAAAAAAATATCTATATCTCTTCTGCGTGAACCCCCTTTTTTTTAACTAAAACTAAAAAAAGAAATTCACGAAATAAGGCTAAGTACTAAAAGAATCTACTTTAATATTGTTTCTGATTATTGGGTCTTTATCTTATCGAAGAGATCAAATCCGGATCATTTATTTTACTGGTATCGAATCCTATTGGAATATGTAAAACATGTAATATCATAACATAATAATGGTAGAAATGGAATTACCTTTTCTTTTGTTATTCTATACAAAACTTCATAAGTCTAACTTAATAAGTTAAGTGGAATTTTTCAATTCCTTTCTAGTTGTATTTGTTGGAAATTCCAATTTGAGTCTAAAATTCTCTTTATTCCCCTGTTCATATATATTTCATACATTCCATATTCATATGATGGGTTAGATAAAATTTTATGTGATTCCGTAAACAGAATAGAAATTTCATTATTGTCAGATCGACCCATATAATGGGATGAAGAACGACTCAATAATGGAATTTTTTTGTCAATAAATGGGAAATTCAAAATGCTTAGAGATGGAAATGAGGGAATGTCTACAATACCTGGATTTAATCAGATACAATTTGAAGGATTTTGTAGGTTCATTGATCAGGGCTTAACAGAAGAACTTTCTAAGTTTCCAAAAATGGAAGATACAGATCAAGAAATGGAATTTCAATTATTTGTGGAAACATATCAATTAGTAGAACCTTTGATAAAAGAAAGAGATGCTGTATATGAATCACTTACATATTCTTCTGAATTATATGTATCCGCAGGATTAATTTGGAAAAGTAGTAGGGATATGCAAGAACAAACCATTTTTATTGGAAACATTCCTCTAATGAATTCCCTGGGAACCTCTATAGTAAATGGAATATACAGAATTGTGATTAATCAAATATTGCAAAGCCCCGGTATTTATTTCCGGTCAGAATTGGACCATAATGGAATTTTGGTCTATATCGGCACAATAATATCAGATTGGGGAGGAAGAGTAGAATTAGAGATTGATAGAAAAGCAAGAATATGGGCTCGTGTGAGTAGGAAACAGAAAATATCTATTCTAGTTCTATCATCAGCTATGGGGTTGAATCTAACAGAAATTCTAGAGAATGTGTGCTACCCTGAAATTTTCTTGTCTTTCCTTAATGATAAGGAGAAAAAAAAAATTGGGTCAAAAGAAAATGCTATTTTAGAGTTTTATCAACAATTTACTTGTGTAGGCGGAGATCCAGTATTTTCTGAATCCTTATGTAAAGAATTACAAAAGAAATTCTTTCAGCAAAGATGTGAATTAGGAAGGATTGGTCGACTAAATATGAACCAGAAACTAAATCTTCATATACCTCATAACAATACTTTTTTGTTACCGCGAGATATCTTGGCAGCTGCGGATCATTTGATTGGAATGAAATTTGGAATGGATACGCTTAACGACATGAATCATTTAAAAAATAAACGTATTCGTTCGGTAGCGGATCTATTACAAGATCAATTCGGATTGGCTCTGGTTCGTTTAGAAAATGTGGTTAGAGCAACTCTATGTGGAGCAATTAGACAGAAATTAATACCAACCCCTCAAAATTTGGTAACTTCAACTCCATTAACAACCACTTATGAATCCTTTTTCGGATTACACCCATTATCTCAAGTTTTGGATCGAACTAATCCATTGACACAAATAGTTCATGGGAGAAGATTGAGTTATTTGGGCCCCGGAGGATTGACAGGGCGAACCGCTAGTTTTCGGATACGAAATATACATCCTAGTCACTATGGGCGCATTTGCCCAATTGACACGCCTGAAGGAATCAATGTTGGACTTATTGGATCGTTAACAATTCATGCCAAGATTGGTCATTGGGGGTCTTTAGAAAGCCCATTTTATGAAATCGGTGAAGGATCAAAAAGAGTCCGGATGCTTTATTTATCACCAAATAGAGATGAATACTATATGATAGCGACAGGAAATTCTTTGGCGCTGAATGGAGGTGCTCGGGAAGAACAGGTTGTTTCAGCTCAATACCGTCAAGAATTTCTGACTATTGCATGGGAGCAGGTGCATCTTCGAAGTATTTTGCCCTTCCAATATTTTTCGATTGGAGTTTCTCTCATTCCTTTTATTGAGCATAATGATGCAA